CATAGTGATCCTCCTATTCAACTACTTCAACCATTTCCGAACACGTCATCTCATTTTCAGGGCATGCGATAGTTTAATTATGTATGGACGATTCGTCGTTTCATGCCCTTTAGAATACAATGGGTTTCGAAAAATAAAAAAGAAGAATTCTTTTTTATTTTCTATTGGTTCATAAACCGACCTAGGTAAATCCATGAGTTCAAGCTGAAACAAAACAACAAAACAATATTGGAATCAGATTTTGAAATCAAGGAAAGATATTGAAAAATGGATTTTCGAAATATATTTTATATATTATATAAATATTATATATTTTATATATATTATATGTATCGGAAAAGAATATAATGTATCGTAAAAGAATAGCGATTTATTCCTATAGAGCGCCCATTAACAAGAAAATTAAATCATAAATATCGAAAAATTCTTGTCTTTTGTGATCTAATAAACTAAAAAAGGAAATAAAAAGCCCGCTTTCTACAATTTAATATATATCGAATTTCAATATCAGAATAGCCGATATAGTCATGATTCAATGGGTCAGGTCCACTTATTTTTTTTTAGTTAGAATTTTTATGGTAGGTTTGGTAGTAGGGAAGTAGGAATATTTTGGTTTGTGATTAATAAATAGGGGTTGGATATTAAAAAATAATAAGATATAAAGAAGATTATTATGTCACTACAGGGTAGAACCCCACCCACTAAGTTCAATTAGTCAGTATAATAATGATTAAATTTTCAACTTTTTAATTAGAACTAAAACTTAAATAATAAGAACTCATTATATTGTAAATATTACAACGGTGTTTGCCCTTTTTTACTATAAAAAATATCTGTATTCTCCGATGAAAAACGAAGATAAACACTCGAGTTTCATGAAAAAGCCCTTTATCGGATTTGAACCGATGACTTACGCCTTACCATGGCGTTACTCTACCACTGAGTTAAAAGGGCCTGTTCAATTCATGACTTAACCATTTTCCATTATGAGTCTACTACATTATATATGCAGTAGGCTCGTAATGGAAATAATGGAAAAATAAATTCTATTTACCTAGAAACCTAGAAAAGGGGTACAATTTTTCTCGTTTTTGAATTTTCTGACTTAATGTGAGATAGTGATAGGCATATTTCATCTGAACAAGAAACGAAGCAATGATTTAAAATTGAAGAAAAAAAACGTTCAATTCAAATCCTATAGAATCGGAATATAAAAATACTATTCGAATCTAGCCATACCATTAGATTATATTGACAATTCCAAAAAACTATTCATACTATCATTATAGTATGATGACGGCCGGGCGGATATGCCCCCATCGTCTAGTGGTTCAGGACATCTCTCTTTCAAGGAGGCAGCGGGGATTCGACTTCCCCTGGGGGTAGGGTACTACGAAAGGAAGTTGATCATGGATTATCAATAAGCATAGAAAGAATTCTTCCTGGGTCGATGCCCGAGCGGTTAATGGGGACGGACTGTAAATTCGTTGACGACTGTCTACGCTGGTTCAAATCCAGCTCGGCCCAAGAATTCACCGCCCCATGAGTAGGATATAATTAATTTATCCTACAGAAAAGAAAGGGTAATGCCTGCTTCGTAGAGAAATAAATAAAAATGTTTCTCTATCCATTTTTTTCTCATCTCATTGAAAGATTGATTATTTATATTTAACAATAAAAAAAAGAATCACTAGTTACTAATAATCCGTCTCACTCTAGTATACGTATACACCTCGCCGGGATTGTAGTTCAATTGGTCAGAGCACCGCCCTGTCAAGGCGGAAGCTGCGGGTTCGAGCCCCGTCAGTCCCGAATTAGGATCTAATGAATAGAGAAATTAATTTCTCTATTTTTGCGAAAGGGAAGACGAAGAGCAAAATAGAATCAAACAAATTCCCGCCGCGGAAATTATTTCTTTTGTTTTGCATGTCTCATCAGATAAATATGGGAAGTTCCTTTTCTTCCCCCAGTACTAATTGATAAAGGAAAAACATATGTAGATTTAGTACAATTGGTACTATTGCTATATTCCGGATTTCAAGTTTAAGAGATACCATACCAATACTCTTTTTTTTTCAATCATTCTGTTCTTGATCTTGATCAATGAAATGGAATGGAGTGCCCATATTTGGGGGGGGTACAGACACAAAAAATCTTCGTTTATTATATGATACACGATGAACTTAATGATACACAATGAACTTAATCTTAATAGAATTGAATTCTCCGGTGAAGTACTTTTCAGGTTAAAGCACATCTTTTCTAAATCTAAATTTTGATTTTTTTTTAGCCCCAATTATGACTACTGATTTGAAACAATTTATTTCATTCCAATTTTCTATTTCATTTTTGATGTATACGTTCCAACTCCAATCCAACAAAGAGTATACTAATAACATAAAATAAAAGACCAACAAAACCAAGCAAGGCTTCTTTCTTTTCTTATTCTTAGTAAAGGTAAAGCTTGAATAGTCGATTTTTTAGACTTAACCTTACCTTTTTTACATCTCACTTATACTTGTTTGGCTCTCTGTATGCCCTAGAGAATACCGGTTATACAATACCTTATAATTCTTTCTATGTATATGTATATATAAAAGTAGAAGAATTGTATAAGGAAGATAAGATGATAGGTTATAGAAAAGAAAAAGTGGAAAAAGGATGAAAACCTAATGATAGGTATTTCTGATCTAATCAAAAATGGTTTTTTGTATGGATAAAAGATCTCCCTATGTTATACTATTCAATTCTCAACGAGAAATTGATTTGATAGATCAGAAATTGTTATTCATAATATTGATCTGATTCAGTATCATCAGGATACAATTTATCCCATTGAATTTACAGGAATCAATTTTATCATCTCTATGGGATTAGATCCCGAGTTAAGTTATTGCGAAAAAAAAAAAAGATTAGATTATGGAAGTCAATATTCTCGCACTTATTGCTACTGCATTGTTTATTCTAATTCCTACTGCTTTTTTACTTATCATCTATGTAAAAACAGTTAGCCAAAATGATTAATTTGAATGAAACTTGAATTATCGGTTCTTAGCAGTTCAATTCAATGATTCAAGAAATGAAAGAAAAAAATGTAAACTATAAGTCAAGTCTTAAATGAAATGATTGCGCTGAGCTGGAATCAGAATAGAAGTAGCTTATTAACTATCTAAGCTAGTGTGGTAGAAAGAACTATATATTATAGTTCTTTCTACCACACTAGCTAGTATTGTATACTAATATTAATATAGGCTTCATATAGATAAAATTTCAATATGTATTATGTTAGATGTATATATAGATAAGAGAAAACTCTAATTCTATTTCTTTTTTTTCATCTCAAGAAGTCATTGATTGAACAATTAATGGATGATCCGCGGAGTTATATGATAACTTCTTCGGATTTGGAAAAGGGGTTAGAGTAAACTTGGCCGTTTTTCATGTTTAAACAAAACATGAGATGAGTCAAAAAATTCTAATTTCTAGAAGTTTAAAACAAATGCACTAATCGTTTCGCTTACAGTGGAAAGAAAATATATAGTGTCATAATAACAGAACGGCTTTTCTTTTAGAAAAAAATATAGACTATATTAGTCAAAATTAGGTTGGAAAGAATCTCCTATTATGCGTAGATTTTAGTTTAAAAATACAATTATGATAATGATTTATTACTCTAGTCCAGTACAATTTTGAATACTTTTTTTTAAGTAAGGTAAGGCTTCGCAAAACGATCAATAAAGAATTGATACAGTTCGATTGAGCAATCGATTACTCAATTTAGTATTTGTAGTGCCCACAGCACTAGAGTCCACTCCTTCCCCATACTACAAGTGAAAGGGAAAATGTAAAGACGACCATTAAAGCAGCCCAAGCAAGACTTACTATATCCATGTGAATTATGTCCCCTATTTCTATGAAGGAATTATTCTATTATTATTTAATAATCATAGTGGAATCAATGGCACAGAGTCAAAATAGGATTCTGACTTAAGACTATTGATGAACCAAATTAATTCAATGAATACATTTGCAACAAGTTCAATATTTTAGGATTTCCGGTAGAATCAGGAAGTATTAAGTACAAGATGAGACACGCGCCTTTTCTATAGATAACTATCTATCAGATACCTCTATTTTCTATTTGATCTAAGCTTACTGTCTTTCTATGAAAGAATCGGTAGAACCCACTGTCACTATTACTACATACATATATTCTTTTTTTTTTCATTTTTACCTTTACTCTATACTATAAGAGTTGACTAACTATTCTGATTGTATGTCTGAACACTCATAGCCTTTTGTGAGTTTAAATACAAAGTATCTTCGTGCCTTTCCACAAGCCCTAAATTTGTTAGCCATCATTGTATCCGATCTAATTTAATATCCAACATTGGGCTAGACTCAGATTTTAAGAAAAAAAGTTACAGTCTTTTCTAAAACCTATGCTATAGTTTATAAAAATCAAGTATTGATACGCCCACTTAGTTCTTTGCCTACGCTTCTTGCGGAGCAATAATTCATCGAATTAGATCGGCAGAATAAGAAATCCAAAATCTTTTGTTGATCAGGCGACACCCGGATTTGAACTGGGGATAAAGGATTTGCAGTCCCCCGCCTTACCACTTGGCCATGCCGCCAAATTCGATCCAAAATAAAATGGATAAAAATATTATCCATATTCTATTTCTAATACTAACTCTTTTTTTTTTATCTTGAATCCCGTTGTACTTAAAAACAAATTCCTTTTTTTTGTGGATCTGGTTTCTATTATTTTCTTCGATTTATTATATCTCAAAATATATATACATCATTTAAAAATTTATCTTCTCGTTTCTTTTCTATTGAGAGTCAAATTCTGGCGACAGACTGCAAAATTCAGGGCAAATTGGAACCATTAACAATTTACTTTAAATTAGTCTTTAAATTGAAATTAGTGAATGGTTCTTCCATTTTTATCGGAGATCCAATTTTATTTTCTTGAATGGAAAAAGAAAATTTATTTATGACCGATTTATGACTAATCTCGTTTTTTTCAATAAAAAAGACTTTTCAATTTCAATTATAACAACATAAATTATAACAACATATATGTGTATATGTAAACCCCAAAACAAAAATTGTTACCCAGATACCGCTCTCTCTTATGTACATATCCCTAGAGAGAATTCTCATGTTTCAATTTTTCATTGAATAAATAGATTGAAATATTGAATAGAAAATACGCATTTTGGTGGAGTGTGATCCATGTTAATGTTGCCCCAGAAATTGCAAGAAAGGATGTGATATATGGATGGATAGCCGTATCAACATGTACTTAATAAATACAAGACTCTTTTTAGTATAAATATAATATTTATATTAAGTTACGCAATCCAAGCGTATTCTATAAATTTCCCTCACTACCAAAAAAAATCCGCCAATTCTTTTTTGAACATGAAATTTCCTTTTTTGTGTTAAAAAGGGGGAAACTCTATACTACTTCTGATTATTCTGTCTTTATCTCATTTATATAGATATATAGAGGAGATTCAATCTCAATCATTCCTTTTGGGGGTATCCCGTCGGATCGTAATATCATACTAATACGTTAGGTAGAAGTTGGATCAATTTTGATATTCTATACAAGGCTCCATAAGTGTAAGTAACAGAATTTTTTTTCCAGAAATAGTTTCTCAATTTATTTATAATTTATTATTTATACCCGTCGAAAATTGGAACTTGCGCCCAAAATGTTCTTTATTCCGCCGTCCCGTCTCCGTTCATACGTTTGAAATAGATATATGGAGTTGACATAAATTTTATGTGATTCAGTAAACAGAATATACATTCTATTATTGCTAGGTCGATCCATATGGTTCGATGAATAGTGAATCAATAATTGAATTTTTTCAATAAAAATAAATAGGAAACTTAAGATTAAGATGCTTCGGAATGGAAATGAGGGAATGTCCACAATACCTGGATTTAGTCAGATACAATTTGAGGGATTTTGTAGGTTCATTAATCAGGGTTTGACGGAAGAATTTCATAAGTTTCCAAAAATTGAAGATAGAGATCAAGAAATGGAATTTCAATTATTTGTGGAAAGGTATCAATTGGTGGAGCCCCTGATAAAGGAAAGAGATGCTGTGTATGAATCACTCACATATTCTTCTGAATTATATGTCCCTGCGGGAGTAATTTGGAAAACCGGTAGGGATATGCAACAACAAACTGTTTTTATTGGAAACATTCCTCTAATGAATTCCCTGGGAACCTCTATAGTAAATGGAATATACAGAATTGTGATCAATCAAATATTGCAAAGTCCCGGTATTTATTATCGTTCAGAATTGGATCATAACGGAAATTCTGTCTATACCAGCACTATAATATCAGATTGGGGAGGAAGATCGGAATTAGAAATTGATAGAAGAACAAGGATATGGGCACGCGTAAGTAGGAAACAAAAAATATCTATTCTAGTTTTATCATCAGCTATGGGTTCAAATCTAAGAGAAATTCTAGATAATGTTTGTTACCCTGAAATTTTCTTGTCTTTCTCGAATGATAAGGAGAAAAAAAAGATTGGATCAAAAGAAAATGCCATTTTGGAGTTTTATCAACAATTTGCTTGTGTCGGTGGGGATCCGGTATTTTCTGAGTCCTTATGTAAGGAATTACAAAAGAAATTTTTTCAACAAAGATGTGAATTAGGAAGGATTGGTCGACGAAATATGAACCGGAGGCTGAATCTTGATATACCTCAGAACAATACATTTTTGTTACCACGAGATCTATTGGCTGCTGCGGATCATTTGGTCGGAATTAAATTTGGAATGGGTACATTTGACGATATGAATCACTTGAAAAATAAACGTATTCGCTCTGTAGCAGATCTGTTACAAGATCAATTAGGATTGGCTCTTGTTCGTTTAGAAAATTCGATTCGAGGAACTATATGTGGAGCAATCCGACATAAATTGATACCGACTCCTCAAAATTTGGTAACTTCAACTTCATTAACAACCACTTATGAATCCTTTTTTGGCCTACACCCTTTATCTCAAGTTTTGGATCGAACTAATCCATTGACACAAATTGTTCACGGGCGAAAATTGAGTTATTTGGGTCCTGGAGGATTGACGGGACGAACTGCTAGCTTTCGGATACGAGATATCCACCCGAGCCACTATGGGCGTATTTGCCCAATTGACACGTCTGAAGGAATCAATGTTGGACTTATTGGATCTTTAGCTATTCATGTGAGGATTGGTCCTTGGGGATCTATAGGGAGTCCGCTTTATGAAATGTCTGAGAGATCAAAAGAGGCACAGATAATTTATTTATCACCAAATAGAGATGAATATTATATGGTAGCCGCAGGAAATTCTTTGGCCTTGAATCGGGGTGTTCAAGAAGAACAAGTTGTTCCGGCTCGATACCGTCAAGAATTTTTGACTATTGCATGGGAACAGATTCGTTTTAGAAGTATTTTCCCTTTCCAATATTTTTCTATTG